GGTAATCTATTATCCTTATGCATGAAGATAATAAATTCGGTCGTTGTGGTCGGACTCTATTATGGATTTCTGACCACATTCTCCATAGGGCCCTCTTATCTCTTCCTTCTCCGAGCTCGGGTTATGGAAGAAGGAACCGAGAAGGAGGTATCAGCAACAACTGGTTTTATTACGGGGCAGCTCATGATGTTCATATCGATCTATTATGCGCCTCTGCATCTAGCATTGGGTAGACCTCATACAATAACTGTCCTAGTTCTACCGTATCTTTTGTTTCATTTCTTCTGGAACAATCACAAAAACTTTTTTTATTATGGATCTACTACCAGAAATTCAATGCGTAATCTCAGCATTCAATGTGTATTCCTAAATAATCTAATTTTTCAATTATTCAACCATTTCATTTTACCAAGTTCAACGTTAGCCAGATTAGTCAACATTTATATGTTTCGATGCAACAACAAGATGTTATTTGTAACAAGTAGTTTTGTTGGTTGGTTAATTGGTCACATTTTATTCATGAAATGGGTTGGCTTGGTATTATTCTGGATACGGCAAAATCATTCGATTCGATCTAATAATAAGTACCTTGTGTCAGAATTGAGAAATTCTATGGCTCGAATCTTTAGTATTCTCTTATTTATCACCTGTGTCTACTATTTAGGCAGAATGCCGTCGCCTATTGTCACTAAGAAACTGAAAGAAACGGAAGAAAGGGGAGAAAGAAAAGAAGAAAACGATGTAGAAACAACTTACGAAGAAGACAAAGATAGCCCAGACTACGAGGATTTTTCTCTTGATACTCATCAAGATAATTTGGAATTGGTAAAACTTAACTTAAAAAAAGAAGAGAAAAATGAAAAAAAAGATTGATACATAAGATAAATACAAGAATAGATAAGAAGAGACTCGTCCACCTCCCATATATTTAACCCCTTCCCCTATAAAGAAACTGGTAACGCCGACCCCGTTTGTAATTCCATCAATTATATGTCTATCAAAAAACTGAATTCGTGCAGCTAATCCTCTTATACCTACAGTAAAAATCCTAGTATAAAAAATATCTATGTAACCACGATTATATGACCAATTGTATATCACATTTTCCACTTGGTCCAAGAGAATTCTCTTGGGGCCCCCCTTTACAAACAAATTGACTAAGTCCAAATTAGGTAGAGATGAATAAACAGATCCATATAAAATAGATGCTATAAATAATCCAAAAAGAGCTATACTGACCGAAAAAACTGCATTTTTCAAAAAATCATACCAATCTGGGGAACCATTCCAATTTGGATGGAAAAAGTTTGTGGACGGAGTTAACCATTTCGATAATAGATCAAAATCTATTACTCCTTGATCAAAATTAATTCCGATTGATCCAACGAATAAAGTAAATAGTACCAATACAAGCAGAGGAAATAACATAGTATTGTCCGACTCATGAGGATAGGTGTAAGTATATTTATTTCTAAAGTGAGTACTAAAGTATCGTATTCTATTTCTTCCATTATCATCAATTTGATATGTATCCTTTGAAAAAAAGGAGACCTTATTATTCATTGTTGATAAAAGTAAATTTCTATTGACTGCTTTTGGCACTTTTTTTCCCCATAAAGATATTGAATAGAAAGAACTATTTTTAGTGCTACTGTAATTTTGAAAATGAATGCGCAAATGTCCATCAAAGGTAAGTAAATACATCCGAAACATATAAAATGCGGTTAATCCCGCTGTAAAGGAAGCTATTATTGCGAAAGTTGGTGAATACAACCAACTATCATTAAGAATTTCATCTTTGGACCAAAAACAAGCAAGAGGCGGAATACCACAAAGGGAGAGTGTACCTAAGAAAAAGGTAATTCTTGTAATTGGAACATATTTTGTTAAACCGCCCATAAGAACCATATTTTGACTTTTATCTGGTGAATATCCAACAATGGGTTCCATTGAATGAATAATTGATCCGGATCCCAAAAACAATAAAGCTTTCGAATAGGCATGAGTGATCAAATGGAATAAAGCGGCTCGATAAGAACCTATACCCAGAGCTAACATAATATAACCCAATTGAGACATTGTCGAGTAAGCTAAACTTCTTTTAATGTCTCTTTGAGCAAGAGCCAAAGTAGCTCCTAATAGTACTGTTATTACGCCTATTGAAGAAATGATATTCATTATGGAAGGTATAACTATGAAAAGAGGAAGAAGCCGAGCTACAAGAAAAATTCCCGCTGCTACCATAGTAGCAGCATGTATAAGAGCAGAAATGGGAGTGGGTCCTTCCATAGCATCAGGTAACCATATGTGAAGGGGGAATTGTGCGGATTTAGCAACTGCACCAACGAATAAAAAAAAAGCACACAGAGTAGCAAATAAGGAATTTACTCCATTATGATGAACCAAGTTATTAACTATTTCGAACAAATCCCGAAATTCTAAACTACCAGTTATCCAATAAAGTCCTAAAATTCCTAATAATAAACCAAAATCCCCTATACGATTGGTTACAAAAGCTTTTTGGCAAGCACTTGCCGCACTCGGTCGTGTGAACCAAAAACCTATTAATAAATAGGAACACATTCCTACAAGTTCCCAAAAAATATAAATTTGTATCAAATTGGAACTAGTAACTAATCCTAACATAGAACTATTGAAAAAACTCATATAGGCAAAAAATCTCAAATATCCTTGATCGTGAGACATATAATTGTCACTATAAATAAGAACCATAATTCCAACAGTAGTAATTAATATTGACATAATAGAAGTAAGTGGATCGATCAAGTGTCCGAACTCTAAAGAAAAATCATTATTGACGGTCCAAGACCATAGATATTGATAGATAAAATTTCCATTTATTTGCTGAATAGATAGATTGGCCGAAAATGCCATAGCTATACTTAGCATCAAAACACTCGGAAAAGCCCACATACGACGAAGATTTTTTGTTGCTGTCGGAATAAGCAGAAGTCCAAATCCTATTAACATAGTAACTGGAAATGGAAGAAAGGGTATTATCCATGCATATTTATATGTATGTTCCATAAAAAAAACAAATTTTCATTTTTTTCTTATAATTTAATTGTTTCCGATTCATCAATTCTTATCGCTTTCGAAAGGAACAATAAAAAAATCAACAAAAAAAGATATGAAAAACTCAACTATTTTTATTTTTCATTATTCTGACTTTTCTCAGATATTGGAAATATTCAAAAGTTCCAATTCAAATGATATGACCAAATAGCTAGATAAAAGTAATTACTTAGTTATGAACTTTAACTTTTAACTAAAGAAAGATAGTTAATAAAATAAAAAAAAATGGGAAATCTGAGATTTTGAATCATTCTACGACTATACTACCATCCTATTCTGGCAATATGTAATCATATCATATACTATAGTATAGTAAGTAAAAACAATCATACCAAAACAGTCGAATATAAATCATAGTATGCCTCAATAAATAGACTCAAAAAAAAAGACCTAGTTATTCTAGTGATTTTATTTGTAGTAATTACCTAACTCATTGCGGAACTAATTGATTGGATTCCAATCCAATAAGAAAGTATCAGAAATATTCTAATACTCTTTATTTCGTATAGAACTGAAAAAAAAATAACTAAAAATTGAGGTTCTCCTTCTTAGGTAATAGAATGTCTTGTTTAACATATTAACCACTAATTGTAGTTTAAGTTTGAATTTAAATTATAGACACGGCAATATGAGCTTATTCGATTCCAAACTAATAGTCATAAAAATTCCTTTTCGAATTCCCCCCCCCCTTTTTTTTTCTTCTATTTTTTTGCCTAGTGTGTTAATATGTGACATTGTTATATATGTGACATGCATGTCATACATATATTTCTATATAAATATATAAATAATATATTTTTATTGTATGTTCTGAAAAAACTATTATCGACGAAATTAAGTTAAGTATAGAAAATGACTAAAAAGAACGATCTATTTTGAGCAATACATGTCTTTCACATACAACAATAAAAATGAGTAACTCTTTTTTTTGAATGGCAGTTCCAAAAAAACGTACTTCTATATCAAAAAAACGTATTCGTAGAAATATTTGGAAGAAAAAAGGATATTTAGCTGCAATAAAAGCTTTTTCTTTAGCAAAGTCAGTTTCTACTGGAGATTCAAAAAGTTTTTTTGTGCGACAAACAAATAAGAAAATCTTGGAATAATCGGAATTTCCATAGCTAGAAGAATTTCCAATTTTGGAATATGAATAATTCCCTTTAACTAAATGTATTGATGTATTGAACTCAATACAATATTAGTTAGAACTAGCTGTTATGATATGTAGAATAAGAATTTCTCTATCTGTCGGTTCTAAGTATCATTATTTTTTTTCATTCTAGTTTTTATTAGAATCTATTTATTAATTCGTGAGATGTTTTTTCCTATTCATTTTCTTTTCACAACGGAAAAATCTTTGTTCATTCTATTTTTCCGTTGTGAAAAGAAAATTGTGATGGATGCAGAAACTCTTTTGTTTTATTATATGCTTAACTCAAGACCAAGTTTGTTTCATAAATAAAATATTATCATAATTTTATTTAGAAATTATGTACACAACAAACAACAAAAAGTAGTATATTAATTTGATATTATTATATTAATTTTATATTATATATTTTAATTAATTAATTAATACTTAATGATACTAAGAAAAGTATCAAAATTGTTAGAAAAATTACTTAAATTTAGTAATTGAATTGTGATACATATGAAATCCTATTTATTTTTTTTTTCGTTTAGAAAAAAAATCTCTTTGACAATTTAATTTGTTTTTCATTTATCTGATTTCGTGGATTCAATTCAAAATAAATAAAAAATATAAAAAGAGGACAATTCACAATTCTTAGTTTCTGTTTCGACTGAAAACCAAATTTGTATTTCAAGTTACAAGTGTTCCGGGAGAACTTAATATACAGATAGTACGTAAAAGTGGATTCTTAAAACTGAACCTACGATGATACTAACCTAAGTCAAAATTATTGAAAATTCAAAGATGAATTTAAAAGAGCTCTTATTTATCAGTTCTAATATTTCCTAAACTATATTGAATCCTTGAATCTAGATCTAGACGATTCAACATGAATTGACTATTATTATTTCAAGTAAGCCGCTATGGTGAAATCGGTAGACACGCTGCTCTTAGGAAGCAGTGCTAGAGCATCTCGGTTCGAGTCCGAGTGGCGGCATACTGTAAAAAAGATACAATGGATCCTATAATGTATTTAATTCCCGATTTCCATTCTGTAATGGGACCTTTTTTATGTATGATATTTGTGACTTTAGAACATATATTAACTCATCTCTCTTTTTCGATCATTTCAATTGTGATTACGATTCATTTGATGACCCTATTAGTACACGAAATCATAGGGTTGCGTGATTCGTCGGAAAAAGGAATGATAGTTACTTTTTTTTCTATAACAGGATTATTAGTTACTCGTTGGATTTCTTCGAGACATTTTCCATTAAGTAATTTATACGAGTCTTTAATCTTCCTTTCGTGGAGTTTTTCCATTATTCATCTAATTTCCAAGATATGGAATCAAAAAAATGATTTAAGCGCAATAACCGCCCCAAGTGCCATTTTTACCCAAGGTTTCGCCACATCGGGTCTTTCAAGTGAAATGCATCAATCGTCAAGATTAGTACCTGCTCTACAATCTCAGTGGTTAATGATGCACGTAAGTATGATGTTATTAAGCTATGCAGCTCTTTTATGTGGGTCGTTATTATCAGTCGCTTTTCTAGTCATTACATTTCGTAAAAACATCGATCTTTTTTGTCAAAGAAAAATTTTCTTAATTAAGATTAAGTCATTTTTCTTTGACAAAATCGAATACTTGAACAAAAAAAAAAATGTTTTTAAACACACTTCTTTTGTTCCATTTCAAAATTATTACAAATATCAATTAACTCAGCGTTTGGATTATTGGAGTTATCGTGTCATTAGTTTAGGGTTTACCTTTTTAACCATAGGTATTCTTTCTGGAGCAGTATGGGCTAATGAGGCATGGGGATCTTATTGGAATTGGGACCCCAAAGAAACTTGGGCATTTATTACTTGGACCATATTCGCGATTTATTCACATACTAGAACAAATCAAAGTTTGCAAGGTACGAATTCGTCACTTGTAGCGTCTATAGGATTTCTTATAATTTGGATATGCTATTTTGGGATCAATCTATTAGGAATAGGTCTACATAGTTATGGTTCATTCACATTAACATCTAATTGAACAAATTCCATGAGGAATACATAAGACCGTCGTACAATACGTAACCGGAAGTTTGTGCAGGTTTTTGAGAACCATTTGAATCAAGGAATCATTCAAATGGTTCTCAAAAACTCGGAATATATCTTATTATAATTCTAATTCACTTTATTTTTTGTGTTGTACAGCTCAAAAATCTTCAAATTCAAAATTCTAAGACTTTGTTTTCTATCTGATTAATGAAAACTATCTATGAAAATAATTAGATAGGATAGCTTGTACCTTGTCAACTGATAGCGAAAGAACAAAATCAGGATAAATACCAATCCCTATTACGGGTAAAAAGATACAGATTGAAACAAATAGTTCTCGTGGTCCAGAATCCACAAAATTGGAGTTTGGAACATTGAATAGTTTGTATCCATAAAACATCTGACGTAACATAGATAATAAATAAATAGGAGTTAATATCATTCCAATTGCCATTACAAAGGTAATTAGTATTTTGGGCATTAAAAGATATTTTGGACTGGTAATTATTCCAAAAAATACTACTAATTCTGCAACAAAACCACTCATTCCTGGCAATGCAAGAGAAGCCATCGAGAAACTACTAAACATGGTAAATATTTTTGGCATTGGGATCGATATCCCCCCCATTTCGTCGAGATAAACAAGACGTATTCTATCACAACTCGTTCCTACCAAGAAAAAAAGTGCAGCACCAATAAATCCATGAGAGAGTATTTGTAAAACGGCTCCGTTGAGTCCCATGTCGGTTATAGAACCAATTCCTATAATTATGAAACCCATGTGAGATACAGAAGAATAGGCTATTCTCTTTTTTAAATTGCGTTGACCAAGAGAGGTTGAAGCTGCATAGATTATTTGTATTGTCCCTATTATTACCAACCAGGGAGAAAATATAGAGTGGGCGTGCGGTAATAATTCCATATTGATCCGAATCAATCCATATGCCCCCATTTTTAATAAGATTCCAGCTAGAAGCATACATGTACTGTAATGTGCTTCCCCATGGGTATCTGGTAGCCATGTATGTAGGGGTATAATCGGCGATTTGACAGCATAAGCAATAAGGAAGCCCAAATAGAATATTATTTCTAATGTCACAGGATATGACTGATTAGCTAATCTTTCAAAATCCAATATCGGTTCATTGGAACCATATAAACCCATACCTAGAACTCCTATTAAGAGAAAAATGGAACCCCCCGCAGTGTACAAAATAAACTTTGTGGCTGAGTACAAACGTTTCTTTCCTCCCCACATGGATAAAAGTAAGTAAACAGGAATTAATTCTAACTCCCACATGAGAAAAAAAAGTAAAAGGTCTCGAGAAGAAAATAATCCTATTTGGCCACTGTACATTGCTAACATCAGGAAATAGAACAATCGCGAATTTCGAGTAACAGGCCAAGCTGCTAAAGTGGCTAAAGTAGTGATAAATCCTGTCAGTAAAATGGGTCCTATGGAAAGTCCATCGATTCCCAGTCTCCAGTGAAAATCAAAAACATTTATCCATTTAAAATCCTCCTCCAATTGAATTAATGGATCATCCAATTGGAAATGATAACAGAACACATAGGTTGTTAGAAGGAGTTCCCATAAGCATATACATATAGTATACCACCTAATTACCTTATTCCCCCTATGAGGAAGAAAGAAAATTGAAGAACCCGCAAATATCGGCAAAACTACAAGTAGTGTTAACCAAGGGAAATAACTCGTGATAAAGACAAGATGCATTTTGACCAAAAAACCCGTGCTCGGAATAATATATTTTCTCGAGTACGGGTTTTTGTCGGTAAAAAGGAATCAAATGATTCAAGTGGAGTTTTTTATAACGTATCAATAAGATAGACCCATGCTGCGAGTTGTTTCATGCCATAAATAAACACGGACACTCAAAAAATCTGTTGGACAAGCGGATTCACATCTCTTACAACCTACACAGTCCTCGGTTCTTGGCGCGGAAGCAATTTGCTTAGCTTTACATCCGTCCCAAGGTATCATTTCCAATACATCTGTGGGGCAGGCTCGTACACATTGAGTACACCCTATACATGTATCATAAATTTTTACTGAATGTGACATTGGGTCTATAAATTCCAGTTTTGAACATAAAAAATTTTCGATCTGGTAAAGTAAAATCAGGAGGAAATGAATTATATATTTATATTGTATTGTAGACACCAGACGAATCAATGGTTTATCAAAAAATCTAATGTTAAAAATCAATATATTTCTAAATCTGTTCATGAGAAAGGACCAAGATACTTTGATTTCTGTTTCAACAACCATGATTATACAAGTCACACATATGACTTCACATTGACATTGGCCAACAGATCATCAATATTTCAATAGTAATATAAAAATATATTACTATACATATTACTATAAAAAAAAAGAATAAAAAATGAAAGAATTTATATCTATATTTTATTTATATTATTTTATTATTTATGTCTTTATTTATATTTATATGATAGTTATGACTAATTATTCAACAAATTTGATTGATTGATACGAGTTGATTTTCTGTTACGATAAATCGACGAAACAATAGCTAGCCCAATAGCTGCTTCCGCAGCCGCAATGGCTATAACAAAGATTGAGAAAATGTCTCCTTTTAATTGGCGACTATCAAATATATTAGAAAATGTTACGAGATTTATATTAACCGAATTTAGTATAAGCTCAAGACACATAAGTGCTCTAACCATGTTTCGACTTGTGATCAATCCATAGATACCGATAGAAAATAAGTAGACGCTCAAAAAAAGTATATGTTCAAACATCATTGGCTAACTCCTCATGAATCTCGATTCATTTCAATATGAACAACAATTCAACCGATTTGATTGACCAGAATCGAGTAATTACAGAAAAAAGAGGGTATCAGAAGTAGATTAAATGAAAAACTTTCCCCTTTTCATTGGATTTTGAATTTCTAATAATTGTATTAATTCTAAGTATTTCTTATTGACGAGCCATAGTAATTGCACCTATCAAAGAAACTAAAAGAATTATAGAAATGAGTTCAAACGGAAGATAAAAATCTGTTGATAAATGAATTCCAATTTGTTGAACGTTACTAATAAGGTCCTGTTCTATAATCTGATTTGATCTTGTAGTCCAAATAATTCCATACCATGACGTATCTAAGATAGTAGTAATTAGTGAAAAAAGAATACTTATACAAACCAGTGAAGTGACTCCATCTCCAACAGTCCAAAAATAGGAATCGTTCGAATATTCTGAACCATTCATGAACATAACAGCAAATATGATTAAGACATTTATGGCTCCTACATAAATAAGGAGCTGTGCGGCAGCTACAAAATAGGAGTTTGATAGAATATAGAATAAGGATATACAAACAAGAACCAATCCCAACGAAAAGGCAGAATAAATTGGATTGGTAAATAATACTACTCCTAGACCTCCTAATATAAGAACTGATCCCAGAAATACTACAAGTATATCGTGTATTGGTCCAGGTAAATCCATTATGTATAACAGATAAATAAGTCGAAATATTTCATGACCTTACTAAATAGTCCAGGAAAGAAAAGGGTGTTACCTTTATTTTTATTTTTTTTTATTGTATATGATGGGTTCCCAATTGAATTCAATCTTAATATGGATTAATGTAGATATAGATAAAGTTATTAAAGTTATTGGCCAATCCTACTTTCCTTTTTATCTATTTTCTATTTTTATCTAAAAGAAAAAAGAAAAGAATAGTTGGAATTTTCTATTTTAAAATCATCACTAAACCATATTCTCAGTTTAAAACAAAGAGTGATTCTCAACAATCAATAGTTATTATTTGTAATTTCTGACCAACCCCCAAAAAGGGGCTTGGATCCTTTATATCAAAATATCAAAAGGAAATCTTAGTAATCAGTAACCGTTCTTGAATCAAGGGGGTTATCCTTGTCTATTTTGATTTGAGTCGAATTTATAACTGTTTGAATTGTGTAATCTCCAATTACTGGCATTGGTAACCGACCCAAAGCAATTTGATTATAATTCAATTCGTGACGATCATAAGTAGAAAGTTCATATTCTTCAGTCATTGATAAACAGTTTGTTGGACAATACTCGACACAGTTACCACAAAATATACAGACCCCAAAATCAATACTATAATTAAGCAATTGTTTCTTTTTAATATTTTTTTCAAATTTCCAATCAACAACGGGTAGATCTATGGGACATACACGAACACATACTTCACAAGCAATACATTTATCAAATTCAAAGTGGATTCGACCACGGAAACGTTCCGATGTGATCGATTTTTCATAAGGATATTGAATAGTTACAGGTAAACGATTTGTATGGGATAAGGTAATTATGAAACTTTGACCAATGTACCTTGCTGCTCGTATTGTTTGTTGACCATAATTTAGGAACCCGGTCACCATAGGGAACATATTGTGGATCTCCGTGAATAAATTGATGTTTCTTTCTCTTGTTTGAGATCGATATCGATTATGAATCTAGAATATCGTTATCTTATTCTATTATTTATAGTATTTATAGTGAAACAAGTTGGGAAGAAGTTGTCAATAATAGATTACCCAGGGAAATAGGTAAAAGAAATTTCCATCCAAGATTTAATAACTGGTCCATTCTCATTCTAGGTAAAGTCCATCTTGCTGCGATAGGAATGAATAGAAACAAATAAGCTTTAGCTAATGTAATAAATATCCCAATTGTCGTTCCAAAGACTCCATCCATTTGATTTATTCCGAAAAGTTCAGGAATAGATATATACGGAATAGAGAAATTCCACCCACCTAAGTAAAGAACTGTTATAAATAATGAAGAAACTAATAAATTTAGGTAAGAAGCAAGGTAAAATAAAGCGTATTTGATACCTGAATATTCCGTTTGATAACCTGCTACTAATTCTTCCTCTGCTTCTGGTAAATCGAAGGGTAATCTTTCACATTCTGCTAGAGAAGAAATTAGAAAAACAACAAACCCGATAGGCTGACGCCACAGATTCCACCCCAAAAATCCATATTTTGACTGCGCCTCAACTATATCAACTGTACTTAAACTGTTAGATAATCATAGTCGATAATAACATCACTGCTCGCATCGCTATTTCAAAACCGTACATGAGACTTCGGCTTCATACGGCTCCTCTATGGCCACAAATAAATGTAAGAACTTGCTCGATATTATCTCCGTCCTTATTTGGATGGTAAATATACATCGGGAAGCCAAAAATTAGACCAATGAAATTCCGTCTGCTCAAATATAAAAGGTGCTTCCGAATTGATCTTATCCATTACAATTTTAATTTATCTTTGTTTGGTAATAACTTAATCTTTTAATAAAATACTCGTTATATCAATAAATATGTTCTATCAATAACTATAAAGAAAGAATTGGGTATTAATTCAAAATTCATGATAAGAATTCTATATGTTATGTATAGATATGGATGGGGAAAATAATAAATAAAGATCCTTTGTATTATTATTTATTCATTTTTCTCATTCTATTTTTTAATTCTATTTCTTTTGTTCCTGTTCTTCTTTCTCAGAGGGAGGGTACTCTGAAAAAAAAAATAAAGGATTAATTCGTTTTTGATAGTCATTTCTTTAATCAGTGAATAGGAGCATACTCTAGATCGGAATCGTGGGGAAGTACTGCTTGGTCATTTCTACCAACTTAAAGTCCCCATTATGATTCGTTTTATCCAAAATTTTATATAACAATACCGTTTTTTGATACCTTATATTATCTCTATTACTAATCCTTTGTGTACCTTGGTGTTCCTAACTGTTCACTGATTTTTGATTGATCCCCCGTATGGTAATACATATAAAAAAGTAGTGGAACCCCCATACGTTGATCTTTTGTACCCGCTTCAAGATATGAGAATTAGTCAAAGAATCTTAATCTTGGGGTAAACAGTTTATATACTGCTTATGTTTATATTCTTGTACATAGGGAATGAGATTTTCTCTTCTTACTGCAAATTTCTAAGCAGTTTGATTTTACTCATATAACTATCTAGTTTAACTCATCAACCCTAATGATGAATAAAAAATGAAAATATCCATTCAATATATTCAACCTCTTTACTTTATTTCTAGAGAGAAGGGAAAATAATCATGTTCCAACGAATCACACGTAGAGATATTGATAATACACATAGAGTTAATGGTATTTCATAACTAATAGATTGAGCAGCAGCCCGTAGACCACCTAAAAAGGAATATTTATTGTTCGATCCATATCCTGACATAAGAAGTCCAATAGGAGCAATACTTGAAATGGAGATCCATAAAAAAACACCTATACTGAGATCGGCTAAAATAAGGCGATATCCAAAAGGAATTACTAAATAACTTAGTAGAACTGATATGACCGCTATAGACGGTCCCACGCTAAACAAACGAATATCTCCTCTAGATGGAAGTAGGTCCTCTTTAAAAAGTAATTTGGTCCCATCTGCTAGAGCTTGAAGAATCCCCAACGGACCGGCATATTCAGGCCCAATACGTTGTTGTATTGCTGCGGATATTTCTCTTTCTAACCACACAATTACTAGGACCCCTATTATGATTCCTAATAGAAGGGTGAAAATGGGAACAAAGATCCATATGAGTTCATAAACTTCTTTTAAGGATTCCAATCTAGAAAAAGAATTGATAGCTTGTACTTCTACTTCTGTCGTATCAATTATCATTTCAACGATCAACTTCTCCCATAATGATATCTATACTACCTAGTATCGTCATGATATCGGCCAATTTCATTCTTTTAACTAATTGAGGGAGAATTTGCAAATTGATAAAACCAGGTGGCCGAATTTTCCATCTCCAGGGGAAAACACTACTATCTCCTATCAAATAAATTCCTAATTCTCCTTTTGGGGCTTCTACTCTTACATAAAGTTCTTGTTTCGACAATTCAAAATTGGGTGAAAGTTTTTTAGTAATAAATCTATATTCAAAATTAGTCCATTCGGAATTTTTTGCTCTATCAAAGCGCCGGACTTCTAAATTTTCATAGGGTCCCCCAGGAATTCCTTCTAGAGCCTGTTGAATAATTTTTATAGATTCCTTCATTTCACCGATTCGGACTAAATAACGAGCTAGTGAATCTCCTTCTTTTTGCCATTGGACTTCCCAATCGAATTTATTGTAACACTCATAACTATCAACTTTACGAAGATCCCATTGTATTCCAGAAGCACGTAACATCGGCCCTGATAAACCCCAATTTATTGCTTCTTCTCCACCAATAATGCCCACTCCTTCAACTCGTTCCAAAAAAATGGGATTCCGTGTAATAAGTTTTTGATATTCAGCAATTCCTGTTAAAGAATAATCACAGAAATCCAAACATTTATCTATCCAGCCATAAGGAAGATCAGCAGCAACCCCCCCAATACGGAAATAATTATGCATCATTCGCATACCTGTAGCAGCTTCGAATAGATCATATAACAATTCCCTTTCTCTGAAAATATAGAAAAAGGGAGTCTGTGCGCCGATATCCGCCATAAAGGGCCCAAGCCATAATAAATGAGAAGCTATACGACTCAATTCCAGCATAATGACTCTAATGTAACTGGCTCTTTTAGGTACTTGAACACTTTCCAATCGTTCTGGTGCATTTACTGTTATTGCTTCTGTGAACATAGTGGCTAAATAATCCCACCGTGTTACATAAGGCAAATATTGTATAATTGTTCGATTTTCTGCTATTTTTTCCATCCCTCTGTGTAAATAACCCAATACGGGTTCACAGTCAATAACATCTTCACCATCAAGAGTAACGATCAGTCGAAGAACACCATGCATTGATGGGTGATGAGGACCCATATTAACTATCATGAGATCTTTTCTTGTAGCCGGTACAGTCATATCTTTTCTTCCTTAATTCATTATTCCATGAATTTATCAAACGAAGTTCATCAAAATGAAAAATTTAATAACTACTAATAACTAAAGAAAAAAATTCAAACCAACCTTCAAATTAACGAGTTTTTGACTCCCGAATACCTAATTGACCAATTAATTTCTTATAACCTACTCTATTTTTCTTTGACAAATAATCCAGTAGCCGTTGACGTTTTCCCAGAATTTTCCGTAGGCCCCTTTGTGATAAAAAATCTCTTTTATGTAATTCCAAATGTGAAGTGAGTCTCCGTATCTTATCCGTAAAACTAAATACTTGAAATTCAACAGATCCGCAGTTTTTTTCTTTTTCTTGTCGAATAGCTAAGATGAATGCATTTTTGACCATAAAAAACCCATTTTTCTATTTTTTTCTTTTCCGTGTATTTTACCGATCAGGAAAAATAATAATTATTATTATACCAGTTAGTTTCAGTTATTTGAATCTAGTACAAAAAAAATGGTATTTCTTCATATACACTACTTCAAATTTATATTAATTTTATCCAAATCAAATTACAAATTTGATTTGGATAGAAAGGGATGATACATTTATCAGAATGTAACATGGTGTATGTGTATATCTTTCGGTTTTTATCCACCGAATATGGCATGCGATAGATATATAGGAAATATACTATAAACTAATTCTGAATCGTGGATACATATGTATTCTTGACATACTGAAATGACTACCGTTATTGGTATCAAACCAATAACGATTCATACAAGCTAAATCTTCTAATCGATAATTGGGCCAAAGAAACGATTTGAATTTAATGAATTTATTTGCATCTGTATTAAGATGCTTTTCCCCGTTTAAAAATTGTCCCCAGTTTTTTATGTTGTTTTGATTGCAAAATAGTGGATTTCGATTCACAACATTCCAATTCCGGGAATTGAAACAAATTAAAATTCTAAATTCTCTACGACGTCTGGGAGATAGAATATTTTCGGGAACAAGGAAATAAAAATGATTTCTGTTTCTATTCACAAGCATATTGCTGTGTTGTGCAATGGATCCATCAAAATTATTTTTTTCAACATATCCACTTTTTATTATGCATTTTCCATTAGTTTGGCGCTTATTCTTATCAACCAATGAAATACCTATGGTTTGATATATAATAGATTTTCCATCCTTTTTCATAGATAAACGAATTGGTTCGATAATAAATATTCCTCTTTTTATCAATTCTGTAAGAGTTAGGTCTTTCTGAATCAACATTACATCCAGATGCATCTCTCCTCTTTGAATTGAGGATATAGCAATTTCTCTTGGATCTATCAGTCTAAGTAGGAGACAATATACCTTGATATTATTGATCATTCTTTGATTCAAGGAATCATCCCATCTTAATTGAAAAAGAAAATATTTTTTCAGGAAGAAATCCAGTTCTGCTTCTTTCTTGCTCTTGAATTGTTTTTTCTTTCTACCTTTTTTAATTTTAATGTCTGCTCCCGTGTAATCTTCTTCAAGATTTTTCTTTTTGTTTTGTTTTCGTAGATCTGATACAAAATCTCCTTGACCTTGTTGTTTGTTTTTTTGGGGGTTGGAATTTTCTAATTCAAGATATTCTTTTTGATCTTTTTGATTAGCTAATATAGAAAGATTTTTTTTTTTATTTACGTCGATCTTTTCATTTTGACTAATATTTTTTTCATAGAAATGCAAATTAAAAATAAGTAATTTGATTGGTATGATCCACGGGTTAATCTTATACACATCAAAAAGTAGTACAAATTCTGGGAAAAACCAAGGTTCTAAATTTGATATGGTATGATATAACCTTTCTTGATTCATTCCTATCCAATCAAAAAAAATATTTTTTTGATTGGATAGGTTGATTTTGTGATGAATCGTAAAAGAAAAAGGATCCTTTTTTTCAAATTTTTGAGAATTTTGAGTTTCCGTTTTAGCATTTTTATGAATCTTGGTGCCGGTATGCGTATTGGCCCAGGTCTCAATATCGATATTATTTCTAAGACAAAAATGGAGAATTCTACAATCAAAAAATTTTCTATCCATATTTTTGTCCATATCAATAATAGATCTTTTTTCTAGATAATCACTAATAGATATACTTATCAATCTATAAAATGATTCGGATTTAAGTGTATTTGTATTGAAATTATATGGAATTTTTTTGTCCTCTATTTGTAATGTTGATCCAGAAATATACGAGTCCTTACTATTCCCATAATTTATATATTTATATGACAAAAGATCATATCCGTAATGTTTTTTCCATTTTTCTTTTTGACTTATCGATGAGTCCACTGCATAGTAATTTTGTTTCGTGTAATGAATTAATTGGTCTTTTTCTTTTTTATATAAATCTAATTTCATTGAGTCTTTCTTTTGAATCGTACGACATTGATTGACTCTATTTCGCCATTTTTTCGGTACTAAGTGATCCCACTTGGTCTGAGATAAATTGTATTGATAATGACCCCTTAACCAATTTTTCCATTTATTCATTCCAGACTTATGCATTTTTTTTTGCCTTGGTTTGGAATCAAATATTCCTCGTGTCGTACAATAATTCTTGATTATATCCCTAAGAAAAGGATAGGTGTGGTGATATTGAAGTACAGATTTCAAATGATACTTGTTAAGTAATTGATTTTGTGATAATTTGTAAAATACATAGGCTTGAGACAAAGAAGATAAGTCACAATTATTATTCCTAACATTTTGATTACTAATATTAGTATTAGAAAAATTCGAAAACGGATTTTTTATAGTCGAAATAAAGTTCATTGTATTTTGATTTGTTTTCTCAATTCCTTCTTGATTTGTTTCAGCGTTGGAAATGGATTTGTTGATCATTTTTTTTGTTGATTCAAAGAAAAGTTGTGCATTGATCCTTGGAATCTTAATGATACATAGTAATATATCTATGTATATTTTTTCAACGAAGGATTTCATAAAATAATGTGATTTACGTATTACTCGGATATTTTTTCTTTTGAATATTTGCCAAATATCCTTCTTCGATTCCGATCTTTTATCATCACAAGCTCGAACTATTTTTTTCTTGCCTTTTGTGATTCCTTCTATTTGAGTCCTAATTGTGATTGTCTTATTAGCAAGATCTTTCATTTTTGTTTCTATGAGTGAATAATTTTCATTTACACAATTCGCGGATCGAATTCTAATGGTCGATTCTCGGATAATCTTATTATTTATATTGGAATCTTTTTCGTTTTCATTCGATTCATATACTTTTACCTTTCTCAATTTCAATAAGAAAATGGGGTTTACTTTTTCAAGTTCTTTCATTATTAGGTTTATAACTAGAACTATTCTTGTTTTTTCTTTTGAAACTTTTATAAAACCTTTTCCTCTTTCTTTGAAAACCTTTATAACTTGAAAAAATTGCCTTTTCGCTTTTCTCGTTTTTTTTTCGAGTTCGTTAAAAATGGGTTCAAAAAAAGAAGGTAGTTTTCGGGGAGACCCAAAAGGTAGTTCTGCTTCCCTTCCCCAGACTGTTAAAAAACAAAAATTGTCTTTTTTCTCCTTTTTGCTTATTTTCTGATCTCTATCTCTATGATGAGATCGTACTTTAGATCTTCGCCAAGGTTTCAGACAGAAAGGAAATAGAATCTTTATCTGAATACCGTCTGTTAACCAATTTTGGGGAAATTCTGTTTCTGATAATTGAACGCCATTATAGGTACATTTAACATGCATTTCTTTATTCCATTCCTTCAAATCCTCGTACCATTCGGGGAATTGCAATAATAACATACGACCAATATTTTTAGCTATTATCAATAAGGGTAATATAACGTATTTTCTAAGAAAAGATTGGGTTACTAACATGAAACCTCTTATTGCTTGAGTAAATATAAAGGTATCCCAAGCTTCTGATATTGCTATTCGTTCATTTTCTTCTTCTTTCTCTTCGTTTGTTTTCTCCTTTTCTTTTGTCTCTTCCTCCTCAAAATAAGAAATTTGCAATTCTGGGTTTTCCCCTACCCAATTCCTAAAAATGTGATTAATCATTTTAGAGATATCAAAAAACGAAAAAAAAAATGTTTTGTCTATGCGATCAAAAAAAAGTGGAGAATGCACATTTGCTTGAAACATTTCCCAAATAACTGTTTTACGTCTTTGAGCACGCATGGATCCTTTGATTATACCCCGTCGAAAATCCGATTGTTGTGAGTAACGTATCAAAGCCACTTCCTCTTCTTCATCATTAGTGCTATTATTACTAGTATTATTATTACTAGTACTGGAATTAGTACTCTGATCGTTATCAGTATAAATTACCACGCGTTTGCCTTTTCTTGAACGAATTTCGGGATCTTCCGTCGATTCTTCTTCATTTTCTTCTTCCTCTTCTTCTAAATCATCTGTCAATTTGTATGACCAACGAGAAACCCTTTTACTGATTTCTTCCATTCCAATAGATTTCCTTCTAATTGTTGTTAGATCATTTGGATCAGTTGAAATTACATCGAATATAAATTTAAAAGATTTTGCTTGACTTTCTGAATCAATTCGTCGTGCGTGTTCAAAAGATAATTCATCGATTGAGGTTAAGGAATTCCCAATCGAATTCAATAAAAATTTCCCGCTAAAGCCAAACGTATTCTTTTGATGTTCTAATTCTCGAGAATCATTATGAAAGAGACCATGAATCTTATTTATCCAAAACATTTCTACGGAATCTGCTGTGGAAGTTATTAAATCGTTCATGATTGCACGTGAATCAAATTTTTTTATTGTTCCTCGATAAGGTCCATTCAAAAAAGGATCATACCTTTTTGGCAAGTATTCTTGTTCATTCTCATCATCGCATAATCTGGTCCTTTTTTCTAGCATATCTAAAGCAAGAGATCCTTTCTCTTTTTCTAGAATTTTTATTCGACTTATCAATTCATTGTTCAAGTTGTATTTTTTTTGTTCATTGGTATGAACCCAATAATTATACAAGTCCTCGTGGGATAGTTTTTCTGTCGTGTACAAAGAAATTTTTCGTTCTATCATTTCTGAAAAAGTCGATAAACTTGGTGGATATGTAAAAGATATTATTTGTTTTCCATCACTTGGGCATATATAAAAAAAATATTGTGACATTTCATTCCGTATAGCATTTTCAAATCGATCATTTTTTATATATCTATATGGTCGATTCCATCGTTTATAATCGAAAAGAAAAGTTACAATAGGTTTTTCAAACCAAAAAGAATTTTTTTCATTTTTCTCTTCTTTTTTTAAGTTAAGTTTTACCAATTCCAAATTATCTTGATGAGTATCAAGAGAAAAATCCTCGTAGTCTGGGCTATCTTTGTCTTCTTCGTAAGTTGTTTCTACATCGTTTTCTTCTTTTCTTTCTCCCCTTTCTTCCGTTTCTTTCAGTTTCTTAGTGACAATAGGCGACGGCATTCTGCCTAAATAGTAGACACAGGTGATAAATAAGAGAATACTAAAGATTCGAGCCATAGAATTTCTCAATTCTGACACAAGGTACTTATTATTAGATCGAATCGAATGATTTTGCCGTATCCAGAATAATACCAAGCCAACCCATTTCATGAATAAAATGTGACCAATTAACCAACCAACAAAACTACTTGTTACAAATAACATCTTGTTGTTGCATCGAAACATATAAATGTTGACTAATCTGGCTAACGTTGAACTTGGTAAAATGAAATGGTTGAATAATTGAAAAATTAGATTATTTAGGAATACACATTGAATGCTGAGATTACGCATTGAATTTCTGGTAGTAGATCCATAATAAAAAAAGTTTTTGTGATTGTTCCAGAAGAA